TACTAGTGAAAGTGACGATCCGAATAGAAAAGGCAGGGCTAAAAACATTCATAGTTGGAGGGGTCCTGACAATTCGAGTTACAGTAATGTTGATCGTTTATTTGGCGTGAAAGACATTCGGAATTTCATTTCTGATGATACTTTTTTAGTTACGGATAGTAATGGAGACAGTTATTCTATCTATTTTGATATTCAAAATCAGATTTTTGAGATTGACAAGGATCATTCTTTTCTGAGTGAACTAGAAAGTTCTTTTTTTAGTTATGGCAATTCTAGTTATATGAATAATGGATCTACGAGTGAAGATTCCTTACACAATCGTTACATGTATGATACTCACTCTAGTTGGAATAATAACATTACTAGTTGCATTGATAGTTATCTTCAGTCTCAAATTTGTATTGATACGTCCATTGTAAGTAATAGTAGTGACAGTTACATTTGTAGGTGCGTTTTTGATAAACGTAGAACGGGTAGTGAAATCGGGGGGTCCAGTATACAAACCCTCACGAAGAGTAGTGATTTAACTCTAAGAGAAAGGTCTAATGATCTCGATGCAACTCAAAAATACAAGCATTTGTGGGTTCAATGCGAAAATTGTTATGGATTAAATTATAAGAAATTTTTGAAATCAAAATTGAATATTTGTGAACAATGTGGATATCATTTGAAAATGAGTAGTTCAGAAAGAATCGAACTTTCGATCGATCCCGGGACTTGGGATCCTATGGATGAAGACATGGTCTCTCTGGATCCCATTGAATTTCATTCGGAGGAGGAGCCTTATAAAGATCGTATTGATTCTTATCAAAGAAAGACAGGATTAACTGAGGCTGTTCAAACAGGCGTAGGTCAACTAAATGGTATTCCCGTAGCAGTCGGGGTTATGGATTTTCAGTTTATGGGGGGTAGTATGGGATCCGTAGTCGGGGAGAAACTAACCCGTTTGATTGAGTACGCTACCAATCAACTCCTACCCCTTATTATAGTGTGCGCTTCGGGAGGGGCGCGCATGCAAGAAGGAAGTTTGAGCTTGATGCAAATGGCTAAAATATCGTCTGCCTTATATGATTATCAATCAAATAAAAAGTTATTTTATGTATCAATCCTTACATCTCCTACTACTGGCGGGGTAACGGCTAGTTTTGGTATGTTGGGAGATATCATTATTGCCGAACCCAATTCCTACATTGCATTTGCGGGTAAAAGAGTAATTGAACAAACATTGAATAAAACAGTACCCGAAGGTTCACAAGCGGCTGAATATTTATTCCAGAAGGGCTTATTCGACCTAATCGTACCACGTAATCCTTTTAAAAGCGTTCTGATTGAGTTATTTAAGTTCCACGCCTTCTTTCCTTTGAATTCCAATTCAATCAAGTAGAGCGCACTAAGTTCCATTTCTTTCTTTGTAGCAAACAAGTAGTTAGCTTTTATCGGAATCAAAGTAAATAAGAATGAATTTTTCTTAGGTGATCTAAAATCTAATTGTAGAAACACTCAAAAATTGAGGATAACTCTTTTTTTTTACCTAGATTCCCGATTCCTAATTAAGAAGTCTCTATCAACAAGATAAAAGCGCGAGTTCTTCCTTTGGTGAAATTAGGAAAATTCAATCAATATAGATAAAGATAGATGTATAGTTTTGTATCTTTCTCCATCTCCCGAAAATCCTATTTTCACTAAAAATCCCGGTTGTGTCGCATTAGAACGAATCTTTCGATGATTCGTAAGAAACTCTTTCTTTATTAAATTAGAAGACAAGAACAAAACACAAAGAAATGAAGAAAAATAATAAAGTTGATTATCCTATGTATCTTTCATGTAGAAAGATGAATAAGTCCATTTATTTAGTTCTACATTCCTTGGACTTATTCTATATACTCACTTAGATATATAGATACTTAATATCTCTACTAAGTATTTTCAAATTGAATTAATTCATAAAAATTCCAATTCTTAATTATAATTAGTAGAAATATAAAATATGATATTAAAAAAAAATAACAGGTACAAACAGTAAACCGAGGTACCCATTTTATGATAACTTTCAATTTTCCCTCTATTTTTGTGCCTTTAGTAGGCCTAGTATTTCCGGCACTTGCAATGGCTTCTTTATTTCTTCATGTTCAAAAAAACAAGATTGTTTAGATCTGAGGGGACCCAATCCAATCTCATCCGTTTTTTTTTTTGAAAGTCAGACTTGTAGCATAACACAGCTATTTATTTTGGGAAATATGGTATAACATGGGATTTCCGTCGAACATAAAGGAAAAAGCTCTTATGCCTACAGAAAATGATCTGTGGGTAAATTAGAATTCTAGCTAGTTTCAAATAGATCGGAATCGCTGGATGCCTAAAATGTAAAGTTGGTGGATCTCCATGTATATCAATATGTATATTGGGATCATATGAAGGGTATGTTATTATTTTAGATCTAACCAATTTGATGAATTACTCCTAAAGGTTCACATCAAACTAGTGCTAGTTCACATCAAACTAGTGCTAGTTGATGAGAGTTCCTTCGGAAACAAAAAAAAGTAAAGCCAAAATCATTTGGGGTATTCTCTCAATTCCAATAAAATGCAATCGGATCAAGTATGAGTTGGCGATCAGAACATATATGGATAGAACTTATAACGGGGTCTCGAAAATTAAGTAATTTTTGCTGGGCCCTTATCGTTTTGTTAGGTTCATTAGGATTCTTATTGGTTGGAACTTCCAGTTATCTTGGTCAAAATTTAATATCTTTTGTTCCGTCTCAGCAAATCCTTTTTTTTCCACAAGGGATCGTGATGTCTTTCTACGGGATCGCGGGTCTCTTTATTAGTTCCTATTTGTGGTGCACAATTTCATGGAATGTAGGTAGTGGTTATGATCGATTCGATAGAAAGGAAGGAATAGTGTGTATTTTTCGTTGGGGATTTCCTGGAAAAAATCGTCGCATATTCCTCCGATTCCGCATAAAAGATATTAAATCCGTTAGAATAGAAGTTAAAGAAGGTATTTATGCTCGTCGTGTCCTTTATATGGACATCAGAGGCCGGGGAGCCCTTCCCTTGACCCGTACTGATGAGAATTTGACTCCACGAGAAATTGAAAAAAAAGCCGCGGAATTGGCCTATTTCTTGCGCGTACCGATTGAAGTCTTTTGATAAAACTGGGCGAACGAGTGCTTTCTCAACCAACAGGGGGGAAAAATGCAAGAATCCTCTTTTGTCTATAACTTAACTGAAGTTTCGTCAGAACGTTCAGTCAAGCCACAGCCGACATATATGGAACAACCATAAAACAAAACTCTTTTTTGTGATTTTTTATGCGTATCCAAATCCATGCAATTCAATTCAAACAAGTAAGAAATTGAACTACTAGATTGAATTCATCTCATATATAAAACGATTTTGAAAAAAAAATATTTGATCGCATAGCATAGAATCGACAAATGAAGTGGGGTAATTCAAAATTCACAGGTGAAAAATGGCAAAAAAGAAAGCATTCACTCCTCTTTTGTATCTTGCATCTATAGTATTTTTGCCCTGGTGGATTTCTCTCTCATTTACTAAAAGCATGGAATCTTGGGTTACTAATTGGTCGAATACTGGTCAATCTGAAATTTTTTTGAATGATATTCAAGAAAAAAGTATTCTAGAAAAGTTCATAGAATTGGAGGAAACCCTCTTCTTGGACGAAATAATCAAGGAATACTCGGAGACACATCTACAAAAGCTTCCTATAGGAATCCACAAAGATACCATCCAATTAATCAAGATAGACAATGAGGATCGCATCCATACAATTTTGCATTTCTCGACAAATATAATCTGTTTTGGTATTCTAAGTGGTTATTCTATTTTAGGTAATGAAGAACTTCTTATTCTTAACTCTTGGGCTCAGGAATTCCTATATAACTTAAGTGATACAGTAAAAGCTTTTTTTATTCTTTTATTAACCGATTTATGTATCGGATTTCATTCACCCCATGGTTGGGAACTAATGATTGGTTCTGTCTACAAAGATTTTGGATTTGTTCATAACGATCAAATTATATCTGGTCTTGTTTCCACCTTTCCAGTTATTCTCGATACTATTTTTAAATATTGGATTTTCCGTTATTTAAATCGTGTATCTCCGTCACTTGTAGTTATTTATCATTCAATGAATGATTGATAAATGATCCAATTTAATCCAATTAGAATGTTTCTTACTTTGTAGTTCTACATAAGCATTAAAAACTTTCTAGCCGGGGGGTTTTCATCCTATAGTATTCCAGTAAAATGATTCCAGTAAATAGCAGAATAGTGGATAGGGAACTATACTAGTGACCTACCCAATTTATTGTAGAAATTTTCGGATCAATGATTAGACCATGCAAACTAGCAATACTTTTTCTTGGATAAAGGAACAGATTACTCGATCTATTTCCGTATCGCTCATGATATATATCATAACTCGGACATCCATTTCAATAGCATATCCCATTTTTGCGCAGCAGGGTTATGAAAATCCACGAGAAGCAACTGGGCGTATTGTATGTGCCAATTGCCATTTAGCTAATAAGCCCGTGGATATTGAGGTTCCACAAGCGGTACTTCCTGATACTGTATTTGAAGCAGTTGTTCGAATTCCTTATGATAAGCAAGTAAAACAAGTTCTTGCTAATGGTAAGAAAGGGGGTTTAAATGTGGGGGCTGTTCTTATTTTACCAGAGGGGTTTGAATTAGCTCCTTCCGATCGTATTTCTCCCGAGATGAAAGAAAAGATAGGCAATTTGTCTTTTCAGAGCTATCGCCCTAATAAAAAAAATATTCTTGTGATAGGGCCTGTTCCTGGTCAGAAATATAGTGAAATAACCTTTCCTATTCTTTCCCCCGACCCCGCTACTAAGAAAGATGTTCACTTCTTAAAATATCCTATATACGTAGGTGGGAATAGGGGAAGGGGTCAGATTTATCCCGACGGAAGCAAGAGTAACAATACAGTTTATAATGCTACGGGAGCGG